TTAATCCTTGAATAAAATATTTCTTTTAGCAATATCAATAGATATTTCAACCTAACGTTTTCAATTACGAAATCCAATTAGACATTGCATTAGTTCACGAATCATGACAAGAATTCTCTCTATATAGAGAAAGAAAGCAAAAAATATTTTTTTTATAGTCCAATTCCATTCAGTCTTTTGATTTTTTTTCGTTCCTATTCTCCTTTCTCAAAAAAAGGGGGACGTTAAACAAACTTAAAGGATTACTTCGTTCTTGATAGTTATTTACTTAATCGGTGAATAGAAGTATACTCTGGATCGGAATCGTGGGAAGTACTCCTTAATCATTTCTACCAATTTAAAGTCCCAATTCTTTTTATACGCAGAAAAATAGACTTACATAATCTCTATTACGAATCCTTTGTGTACCTTAGTGTTCCTAGCTATCCACTCGTTTTTATCAATCTACTTTCGGATAATACATATGGTAATAGCATAGTAAAAACCCCATAAAGTTGATCTTTTGAACCCGCTTCAAGTCATGATCACTAATCAATCAATCTTGGGGTAAACAGTCTCTAATACTTATGTTTACTTTTCTTAACGCTTGTACATAGGAAATGAGATTCAATCTTTTACTGCAAATTTCTAAGCCGTTTCTTTCACTCATATAACTATCTGGTTTCCTTCATCAACCCCCGAATAGTAAATAAAAAACGAAAATATATATTCAATTCATGACACTTCCTTCCTAGAAAGAAAAGAAATAGGGGGAAATTTATGTCTTAACGAATCACACGTAGAGATATTGATAACACACATAGAGTTAATGGTATTTCATAACTAATTGATTGAGCAGCAGCTCGTAGACCACCTAAAAAAGAATATTTATTATTTGAGCCATATCCTGACATAAGAAGGCCGACAGGAGCAATACTTGAAATAGCAATCCATAAAAAAACACCGATACTGAGATCGGCTAGAACAAGGTGATAACCAAAAGGAATTACTAAATAACTTAATAAAATTGATATGACTGCTATAGATGGTCCAATACTGAATAAACGAGTATCTCCTCTAGATGGAAGAAGATTCTCTTTGAAAAGTAATTTGGTACCATCTGCTAGAGCTTGAAGAATTCCCAAAGGTCCTGCGTATTCAGGGCCAATACGTTGTTGTATACCTGCAGAGATTTCTCTTTCTAACCAAACAATTACTAGTACACCTATTATGATTCCTAATATAGGAGTAAAAATAGGGATAAGTACCCATATGATCCCATAGACCTCTTTTAAGGATTCCAATCTAGAAAAAGAATTGATAGCTTGTACTTCTGTTGGATCAATTATCATTTTAACGATCAACTTCTCCCATAATGATATCTATACTACCTAGTATCGTCATAATATCAGCCAATTTCATTCTTTTAACTAACTGAGGAAGAATTTGCAAATTAATAAACCCCGGGGGTCGAATTTTATATCGCCAAGGAAAAACACCCTTATCTCCTATCAGAAAAATTCCCAATTCTCCCTTTGGTGCTTCGACTCTGGCATAAAGTTCTTGCTTCGACAATTCAAAAGTCGGAGAGGGTTTTTTACTAATGAATCGATAGTCAAACTCATTCCATACATTATCTTTTACTCTATCAAAGCGGTGGATTTCTAAATTTTCATAGGGCCCTCCCGGAATTCCTTCTAGAGCCTGTTGAATAATTTTTATGGATTCTGTCATTTCACTGATTCGTACTAAATAACGGGCTAATGAATCCCCCTCTTTTTGCCATTGGACTTCCCAATCAAATTCGTCGTAACACTCATAATGATCAACTTTACGAAGATCCCATTGTATTCCGGAAGCTCGTAGCATTGGTCCCGACAAACCCCAATTTATTGCTTCCTCTCCACCAATAATGCCTACTCCTTCAACTCGTTCTAAAAAAACGGGATTCTGTGTAATAAGCTTTTGATATTCAGCAATTCCCGTTAAAAAATAATCGCAAAAATCCAAACATTTATCTATCCAGCCATGAGGTAAATCAGCAGTGACTCCTCCAATACGAAAAAAATTGTGCATCATTCGCATACCGGTGGCAGCTTCGAATAGGTCATATATCAATTCCCTTTCTCGAAAAATATAGAAGAAAGGAGTCTGTGCCCCAATATCTGCCATAAAAGGGCCGAGCCATAACAAATGTGAAGCTATCCGACTTAACTCCAACATAATGACTCTGATATAACTGGCCCTTTTAGGCACTTGAATATTGCCTAATTGCTCTGGCGCATTTACAGTTATTGCTTCTGTGAACATAGTAGCTAAATAATCCCAACGCGTTACATAGGGCAAATATTGTATAATTGTTCGATTTTCCGCAATTTTTTCCATACCTCTGTGTAAATAACCCAATATCGGTTCACAGTCAATAACATCTTCACCATCTAGAGTAACAATAAGTCGAAGAACACCATGCATTGATGGGTGGTGAGGTCCCATATTGACTATCATGAAGTCTTTTGTTGTAGATGGTACAGTCATAGGTTTTTCCTGATTCATTCTTCCATGAATTGCTGAAAGCGAAAAGAAGTTCATCAAACTTTAAGCGAATAATTCAAACTAATTCTTCAAATTAACGAGTTTTTCTCTCTCGAATATCCAACTGTCCTATTAATTCTTTATAACGTGCTCTATTTTTTTTTGATAAATAAGCTAGCAAGCGTTGACGTTTTCCCAGAATTTTCCGTAGGCCTCTCTGAGATAAATAGTCTTTTTTGTGCAACTCCAAATGTGAAGTAAGTCTCCGTATCTTATTGGTGAAACTAACTACTTGAAATTCAACAGATCCTCTGTTTTCTTTGTTTTCTTCTTGTTCTTGCAAAATAATTGAAATAAATGAATTTTTTACCATAAAAGAATTTCACACTCCCCTTTTTACAGATATTTATTTTATTGATCAGTAATAATAATGTCAGAAATTTTAATGTAGTATACACAATAATCATAATTTATTTATAGACTCCGGATTTTATCAATTAAGATTAATCAATCCGATTTTGGAGTTAATTTGTATAGTGATAGAAAAAGACGCTACCAAATAGTTTACTACGAAGATTCTATTGATTAGTTTCTAGCTTTAATGGATACGCCGTTTCCTACCTCATTTGCTTAGTATTGCAGTATACTAGACTGGGGTGTAAGACAGCGCATATGTCCATCTGATTGCTTGCATATAACATCAATATATACAGATGCCGGACAGAAGAAAAAATGAAAAATATGATTGATAGAACAAGATAATATATAGGAAACTCAAAATTTTAAATCATGGATACATATATATCCTTAACATACTCAAGCGGGTCCCATTATTGGTATCAAACCAATAGCGATTCATACAAGCTAAATCTTCTAATCGATAATTAGGCCAAAAGAAGAACTTTAATTTCATTAATTCATTTTTTTTTCTGTCAAAATGTTTACTTTCATCCAAAAATTGACTCCAGTTTTTTATCTTGGTTTCCTTGCAAAATACTATATTTCTATGCACATCATTCCTAGTCTTTAAATTCAAATTGAAAGAAATTAGAATTCTCCATTCTCTACGACGTCTAGACGATAAAATGTTTTCAGGAACAAGCAAATCATAATTATTTTTGTCTCTATTTAGATTTTTTATTTTATGTCTTGGAATGGATTCATCAAAATTATTCTTAGCAACATTTTTTTGTTTTCGGTATCTTTGATTGCTTTGGTGCTTATTTTTATGAACCAATGAAATACCTATGATTTGATACATAAAAAACTGTCCGTCATTTTTTACAGATAGATGGGCACGTTCCATAATTAATATTCTATTTTCCATTAATTTTGTAAGATCCAAACGCTCAATCATTATATCCAGATTCATTTCTTTCCTTTTAATATGGGATAGAACAATTTTTCTTACTTTTATCAGGTTAAGCAGGAGACCGTATGCCGGGATATTATCCATCATTTTTTGATTCAATTTATTCACACGTCCATTCCATTGTAATTGCAAGGGAAAATCTCCTTGAAGGACGATTCTTAGTTTTCGGATCGGTTGTGAAAAAAATTCTTCGATATTGTTTTGATTCTTTAATTTAAAATATTGTTTTGAATTTGATGGGCTAAAATTTAAAAAATCCTCATTCTGCTCTTGCTTTCCAAAAAAATACTCATCCCTTTCTTGCTTTACAAAAAAAGGCTCTTCCTCTTCTTCCTTTACATCCTCATCCTCTTCTTCCTTTACATCCTCTTCTTCCTTTACATTGAGATTTTTATTTTCACTAAAATTGGGATTTATATTCAAATTAAAAAGAAGTAATTTGCTTGGGATAAACCAAGGTTTCTTTTTATATTTATCATAAAGTATTACAAACTCTGGAAAGAAAACAACTTTCGGCGTCGATGTGAATCGATTTAAGATTAAGATTTTTTCATTCATTCCCATCCAATCGCAAAACATTACCATCCAATCAAAAAAGACCCTTTTGTATTTGTAATTGATTTCGGAATTTGAATGAATCGGAAGATAAAAAAGACCATTATTATTAATTTTATCTTTATCCATTTTTTGGTCCTTATTAGGTTTAGGTTCAGCCTTAATATTTTTTTTAATTTTACAAACCAAATATTTTCTATCTGGATTTTTTTCCATATATATAATATAACTATAACTTTTTCCTAGATAATTATTGATAGGAATATTCTTGAATATGTTAAAAAATTTTTCTTTATTTCTGGTGGAATTTTCTTGGTTCTTATTTGTTTCTAATGATGATCTATAAATATAGGAGTTCTTCTTAGTTTCAGAATGAATATATTTATATGATAAAAGATCATATCTATAGTTTTTTTGAAAATTCTCTTCTTTATTTGGTAATAAATATACTTTCGAATTTTGTTTTTTTTTGTAATCAACTAATTGGTCTTTTTCATAGGAATACCATTTGTTTAAATCTTGATTTTGAGACGTATGGGATTGATTAATTCCATTTCTCCATTTTTGTGGGACTAATCTAGACCATGTAATCTGAGATAAATCGTATTGATAATCACCTCTTAACCAGTTTTTCCATGGATTGATTCCATAATTTGAAAGTTTCTTATATCTTAATTCGGAATGAAATATTCCTTGTCTTCCAAAAAAATCTTTTATTTCAGTCTTAAGAAAAAAAGACGGTCGATTATATTGAAGAATAGATCTTAACTTATTGAAGTTAATAACTTGGCTTTGTGATAATTTTAAAAATACATAGTTTTGTGACAAGTAAGATAAGTCAAAAAAAATATGGGGCTTCCCCTTACTATTTCTAAGATTATCAAAAGCCCTTTTTATAGTCATAGGCAAAATAAAGTCAATTTTATTTTGTTTTGTTTTATTAATGCTTTCTTGATTTGTTTCATTATTGTAAATGTATTTATCAAGAACTTTTTTTGTTGATGCGATAAAAAGTTGTAGAGCGATTCTGCGCATATTAATGATACATAGAAAGATATCTATGTATATTTTTTTAATGAAAAATTTAACTATTAATTGAATATTTTTTCTTTTCAATATTTTCCCAATTTTTGGCGGTGATTCTCCATTATTATTTTGATTTTTTTTTATTCCTGGCCTTGCTTTTTTTTTCTCTTTTTTCATTATTTCTATTTGATTTATGATTGTGCTTCTTCTATCAATCCTATTTTGCATTTCTTCTTCCGCCTGTGAATAATTTGTCCAACCTGTAGATCGAATTTGACTAACTGATTCATTAATTATCTGATTGCTGATTATAGAATCCTTTTCTTTTTTAGTTTCACTTGATTCATATATTTCTATCGGTATAAATAATGGAATTGTCTTTCCTTTGAAAAGTTGTCTTATTATTCGTTTTACAAATAAAAATGCTTTTTTATTTTTTATTTTTTTTAAAACTCTTCGAACTCGAAAATTCAATTTTCCGAGTTCGACTTTAAAGTCTATATCTTGAAAAATGGGTTCAAAAAAGGAAGGTGTTTTTCGAGGAGGACCAAAAGGATATTCCATTTCCATTCCTAAAACTGTTAAAAAACAAGAATCAAAATCATCTTGTTTCTTTAGATTTCTCTTAGAGAGTCGTCGCTTAGAGCTGTGCCAAGGTTTCAAATGAAAAGGATATAGGATTTTTATCTGAAAACCCTCTTTTAACCAATTTTTAGGAAAATTTTTTTTGTAGAATTGAATACCATTCAAGCTACATCTTAAATAAGTTTCTCTATTCCAATCTTGGAAATCTTCATACCATTCCGGAGATTGCCCTAATAAAATACGGCCAATATTCTTAGCTATTATCAATAAGGGTAATTTAATATATCTTCTAAAAATTGCTTGAGCTATTAACAGAATACTTCTTGTTTTTTGTTTATGTGGAATGTTCTCCCATATTTCTATTCCCATTTTCTGGTAGTTTTTTTTTATTTGAATTTCTCGATCTAAAATTTCTAATTCTGACTTTATAGCAAACCAATCTTTCATATTAGAAAAAAGTTTCATTAGGTCGGATATAGGAAAAGGAAAATCTTCCATTTTTTCGAAAAAAAGCGGGGAATGGGCATTTCCTAGAGACGGTCCCCAAATAACCACTTTACGTCTTTGAGTGCGCATAGATCCTTTGATTACGGATCGACGAAAATCCGGTTCTTCCAAATAACTTATAAAACCCGAATCTCTATTAGATCTTACAAAAAGATTATAATCCGTGAAATTAGACTTCTTAAAACTTCTGAAAGTTATGCTCGAACGACTTAAAAAAGTTATACGTTTAAATCTTCTTGTTCGAAGCTGGTGATCCAGCCCGTACAGTACGCCATGTTCTTTTCGTCGTTTTTTAAAATGTTGTCCCAACACGTCGATTAATTTGTATGACCATCGAGGGGGTTTTTTACCAATTTCGTTTATTCCAATACATTTTTTTTCGCGCTTAGGATTAATTGTGTTGAGTAAAAAATTTACCCTATTATTATTTGAATCAATTTTTCCTTGTTTTTCTTCTGATCTTTCTATTTTCTGTTCATATTCTCGAGAATCAGGAGAGGGAACAAGGATATCATGAATTTTATTTAGTTCAGACGTTTCTATGCAATTTTCTATCGAAGTTTCTTTTATGATTGAAGACGAAAACAATTTCTTCATTCTTCCACGATACATCCCATCCAAAAGGGGATCATACATTTTAACTAGGCAATTCTTTTTGTTTTTAGTCTCATCATTAGACAATCTAGTCTTTGTTTCAAGTATATTTAGAGAAAGAAATACTGTCTCTAAAGCCTCAATTCTATTTATAAATTCATTATTTAAGTTGTTATTTTTTTGTTTGTTCGTATAAAGCCACTCGGTGTATAGTTCATCAGGGGAGAGTTTTTCTAATGTAGACAACGATACCCTTCTTGCTATCATTTCCCCAAAAGTTGACAAACTGGGAGGATATGTAAAAGATATTCTTTGTTTTCCATCACTTTGGCATGTATAAAAAAAATACT